ATCAAATTAATGAATTCCATTTCATATTGATTAACTCAATAGGTAATGGAATTCGCTCTGCTCTTAGAATATGTAGAATAAGAATTCTTCTGTTTACCTTACTCAATTCAATTCAAAAAAGAAAAATACTTTCTTTTTGTTGACAAAAGAATAAACAAAAGATACTCAATTTTCTTTTTAGTCTATTTTCTCATTTCCAAGGCGGGGAGTCTTATTTTCCCCATCGACCTATTTGTTACAATAATACAACTTTTTTTTTTCTCTATATCCACTTTTTCTCTCTATCTATCTATAGAAGAGCAAATAGAAAATCTTGAATCTTTAGTTACTAAAATCATTGAAACTAATTGATTAAAATTTTAAACCCTTTTGTGTAACTTTCTGACTTTTTGATTTTCTCTGAATTCCTATATACACCCCCATATATCTCTCGGGATCAACCCAATCAAGAAAATCAAAAACACTTAGTGAAGAGAGTCTGGATAAATAATGTATCAATTTTGAGTGATCCAAAATAGGTTTTTTTCTTTTGGATTCATTAAGAAAATGGATTTTTTTTGAGTTCTATCCTATTAATGGATAATAAAACTATCCAGTTTTAAAGAGTTCAAGTTGAGGAGAGTACAAAATACACGAAAATCTTAAGAAAACTAAGGCCCTAAACTAAAATAATGAACCTTCAAATACCTATTTGAACTAATTTTTATTCATCCATTTGAATCTTTCCTAAAAAATATTGCAACCAATTGAATTCTTAAATCTAGACGATTGCTTATTCATAGGCTATTATGAGTTCAAGACAAGCCGCTATGGTGAAATTGGTAGACACGCTGCTCTTAGGAAGCAGTGCTAGAGCATCTCGGTTCGAGTCCGAGTGGCGGCATGCCATCTTCTAAAAAAACGAAATAGATCCTATAATGAATTCAATTCCTGATTTCTTGTAATTAAAGAACTCCCCTTTTTTAAGATTGTTATGATATTTTCAACCTTAGAGCATATATTAACTCATATTTCTTTTTCGATCGTTTCAATTGTAATTACAATTCATTTGATAACCTTTTTAGTCGATGAAATCATAAAACTCTACGATTCATCAGAAAAGGGCATGATAATGACTTTTTTCTGTATAACAGGATTATTAGTTACTCGTTGGATTTATTCGGGACATTTTCCACTAAGTAATTTATATGAATCATTAATCTTCCTTTCATGGAGTTTCTCCCTTATTCATATAGTTCCGTATTTCAAAAAAAATCAAAATTTTTTAAGCGCAATAATCGGCCCAAGCGCTATTTTTACCCAAGGCTTTGCTACTTCAGGTCTTTTAACTGAAATACACGAATCTGCAATATTAGTACCCGCTCTTCAATCCGAGTGGTTAATAATGCACGTAAGTATGATGATATTGGGCTATGCAGCCCTTTTATGTGGATCATTATTATCAGTAGCACTTCTAGTCATTGCAGTTAGAAAAAACAGAAAGTTTTTTTTTACAAGTAATCATTTATTAAATTTAAATGGTTCATTTTTCTTTGGTGAAATCGAATACATGAATGAAAGAATAAATGTTTTACAAAATACTTCTTTTTTTTCTCCGAAGAATTATTACAGGTCGCAATTTATTCAACAATTGGATTATTGGAGTTATCGGGTTATTAGTCTAGGATTTATCTTTTTAACCATAGGGATACTTTCTGGAGCAGTATGGGCTAACGAAGCATGGGGATCATATTGGAGTTGGGACCCAAAGGAAACTTGGGCATTTATTACTTGGATCGTATTCGCGATTTATTTACATATTCGAACCAATATAAAATGGAAGGGTATAAATTCCGCAATTGTGGCGTCTATTGGCTTTCTTATAATTTGGATATGCTATTTTGGGGTCAATCTATTAGGAATAGGGCTACATAGTTATGGTTCATTTACATTAACATCTAATTGAATTCAAAAGGATTCAAAAAAGACTCTTACGAATACGAATAGAAAAGTGTACAGTGCATATGAGATAAAAAAAACTTTGTGTGAACTGATGAGAACCCTCTGAATCAAATATTGTAGTGATTCACAGGGTTCGCGCCGATTCAAATTCATTTTTTTACTTAACTTAAGAGAAGAAGAAAAAGCCTTCTTTTTTTCATTGTACAACGAAGGATTAAAAAAAAATCCTATGATTTTTTTTATTCATTAAAACTATCTATAAAAAGAATTAGATAGAATAACTTCGACCTTGTCAACTGATAGTGAAAGAACAAAATCGGGGTACATACCAATACCTAGTATGGGTAAAAAGATAGAGATTGAAAGAAATAACTCTCGCGGTCCAGAATCAAAAAAATAAGAGTTTGGAGCATTAAATATCTTGTATCCATAGAACATCTGGCGTGACATAGATAATGAATAAATAGGAGTTAATATCATTCCAATTGCCATTACAAAAGAAATTAGTATTTTTGGCATTAAAAGGTATTTTTGACTGGTAATTAGTCCAAAAAATACT